TAATAATCATTCTTTTCTAAGTGAACCAGAAAATTCTTTTTCTGGTTATCATAATTCTAGTTATCTGAATAATGTAGCGAAGAATGACGATCCTCGCTATGATCGTTACGTGTATGATACTAAATATAGTTGGAAAAATCATGTTAATAGTTGCATTGACAGTTATCTTTGTTATCAAATCTGTATTGATAGCTCCATTTTAACTAGTAGTGAAAATTACAATGACAGTTCCATTTATAGTTATATTTGTGGCGAAAATAGTAATGAAAGCGAGAGTTCCAGTACAAGAACTAGTACGGATGATAGTGATTTAACTATAAGAGAAAGTTCTAATGATTTAGATGTAACTCAAAAATACAGGCATTTGTGGGTTCAATGCGAAAATTGTTATGGATTAAATTATAAGAAATTTTTTAAATCAAAAATGAATATTTGTGAACATTGTGGATGTCATTTAAAAATGAGTAGTTCGGATAGAATCGAACTTTTGCTTGATCCGGGTACTTGGGACCCTATGGATGAAGACATGGCCTCTCTGGATCCTATTGAATTTCATTCGGAGGAAGAACCTTATAAAGATCGTATTGATTCTTATCAAAGAAAGACAGGATTAACTGAGGCTGTTCAAACAGGTACAGGTAAACTAAATGGTATTCCCGTAGCAATTGGGGTTATGGATTTTCAGTTTATGGGGGGTAGTATGGGATCTGTAGTGGGTGAGAAAATAACACGGTTGATCGAGTATGCTACCAATCAATTTTTACCTCTTATTCTAGTGTGTGCTTCCGGCGGCGCACGCATGCAAGAAGGAAGTTTGAGCTTGATGCAAATGGCTAAAATATCTTCTGCTTTATATGATTATCAATCAAATAAAAAGTTATTCTATGTAGCAATCCTTACATCTCCTACTACGGGTGGGGTGACGGCTAGTTTTGGTATGTTGGGGGATATCATTATTGCCGAACCCGATGCCTACATTGCATTTGCTGGTAAAAGAGTAATTGAACAAACATTGAATAAAACAGTACCTGAGGGTTCACAAGTAGCTGAATATTTATTCGATAAGGGCTTATTTGATCCAATCGTACCACGTAATCCTTTAAAAGCAGTTCTGAGTGAATTATTTCAGCTCCATGCTTTCCTTCCTTTGAAAGAAAATGCAATTCAAGTAGAAACGTATAAGCCTTAATTTAATATTTAAAAATTAATTAAATGATTACATTAATTCTACATTTTATTATTTGTTTGGAGGCGACCAAGCAGTTATTTAATTTATAGGAATGAAAGGAAAAGTCTGACGAATGTATTTTTATTTAGTAACATAAGATTGAATTGTAGAAAAGAATTATGGGATTTTTTTTTATCGTTATTAAATTAAAATGAAAACATTCCAATATACTAGAAAAAATTTAGAATAAATAGATATAGAAAAATAATAAGAATAATAAAAAAAATAAAAATAAATAAAATAATAAAGAAGTTGATTATCATACATCTATTTCATATAGAAAGATGAATAAGCCCGTTTATTTACACTTTTGATTTCCATTTATTATATACTTATTATATACTTACTATAATAGATTATATATTAGTATTTTGATTAGTATTTTGACTCCCTATTATATTTATTCCTTATTATATCGTAGTATATATATTATATACATAATATACTCTTATATTGTATATCTCCTTGTATATATTCAATACTGACTTAAATATAATTATATATGACGTATAAGATATCTTTATAACACTAACAGATTAAAATGGTAATATAACAATAATAAAAAAGAGGTATAAATATTAAATCGAGGTAACCATTCTATGACAACAATCAGCAACTTACCCGCTATTTTTGTGCCTTTAGTGGGCTTAGTATTTCCGGCAATTGGTATGGTTTCTTTATTTCTTTATGTTCAAAAAAACAAAATTTTTTAGATATTATGGGGTTAAATCTTTTTTTTTCTATTTTTTTTAAAGACTTAGGCTTACTTGGAGCATAACACAAATATCTATTTAGTAAAATGGCAGTTTCCCCCGAGCAGAAGTTCGTATGCATAAACATCATATATGAGTAAATGACTTATAGATTTTTGAAAATAAAGTGGTATCGGTAAGATTTCTGAAGCGTAAAGTAACTATATCTACATGTCTGGGGATATCTATAAAAAATCATATATATATATATAATACATAGAAAAGGGATGTTATTTTTTAGTTTAACTCTAAGCAATTGATGAATTACTCCTAAAGCTTCACATCATAATAGTGCTAGTTGATGAGGGTTACTTCGGAAACAAAAAAATTAAAGTCAATTTTATTGGGGTTCCTCCCAATTACAATACAATGCAACTAGATGTAGTATAGTATGAGTTGGCGATCAGACCGGATATGGATAGAATTTATAGCGGGGTCTCGAAAACCGAGTAATTTCTGCTGGGCCTTTATCCTTTTTTTAGGTTCATTAGGGTTTTTATTGGTTGGAACTTATAGTTATCTTGGTAGGTATTTTCTACCGTTATTTCACTCGCAGCAAATCATTTTTTTTCCACAAGGAATCGTGATGTCTTTCTATGGAATTGCGGGTCTTTTTATTAGTTCCTATTTGTGGTGCACAATTGCGTGGAATGTGGGTAGCGGTTACGATCGATTCGATATAAAAGAAGGAATAGTGTGTATTTTTCGTTGGGGATTCCCTGGAAAAAATCGTCGGATCCTTCTGCGATTCCTTATGAAAGACATTCAATCCATCAGAATGGAAGTTAAAGAGGGTATGTTTTCTCATCCTATACTTTATATCGAAATCAGAGGCCAGGGGTCCATTCCCTTGACTCGTATCGATGAGAATTTGACTCTACGAGAAATTGAACAGAAAGCCGCTGAATTGGCCTATTTTTTGCGTGTACCAATTGAAGTTTTTTGAAAAAAAAAAAGTAAAAGCTTTCCTATTCTTAACAAAAGGTAAAGAAAAAAGATAACTCAAGAATTCTCTTTCTCTTTTTTCTATAGGATAACTTAACTGAAGTTTCTGCCGAACTCTGATTAGAACAAAAAAAGTAAACGTACATGAAACAACCATAAAACAAAATAGTTTTTGTCCATAAATTCTTTTTTTTTTTTTTTATGCATAGTTAAATCGACTGAAATCAATTCATTAACGAAAGAAGTAAGAAATTGAAATAATAGATTCATATATATCAAAACATTTCGGAATAAAGAATTCCTATTAATTATTCCTGTACTGCGGGTGACCCGCAAGTTTTGTTTAGAAATTTTTTGATATCTTGATAACCGGGGAATTCTTGCGTCTCGAAATGCAAATAATATTGATTAATTTGAATAAAAAATAGCTCTTTCGTGCAGTCCTCCAAAGGAGACAATTGCTTCTAATTTAAGCAATTGATATATATTGAAAGAATAATATATATATAATTAGAGTTTATTTAGTCATTCATGGACTCTTTATTATTCTATTTATGTATTTTTATATTATATATTGTTTTCCTCTATTCTTTCGAAATTCAAGGACCAAACACTGTACTGAATCACAAATAAAAAATAGGGATATAGACTCGAGACTTGTAATGTAATAGAACTGATACTTGATCGAAATATTAGTATCGTATAGAGTCGACGAATGAGCCGAGTTAATTTCAAAATTCACAGACGGGCAAATGGCAAAAAAGAAAGCATTTATTTCCCTTCTATATCTTGCATCTATAGTCTTTTTACCTTGGTGGATCGCTCTCTCATTTACATTTAACAAAACTCTGGAATCTTGGATTAATAATTGGTGGAATACTAGGCCCTCCGAAATTTTTTTGAATGATATTGAAGAAAAGGGTATTCTAAAAAAATTCATAGAATTAGAGGAACTATCCCTCTTCGACGAAATGATAAAGGAATACCCGGAAGGGCCTTTACATTTACAAAAACTCCATGCTGGAGTCTACAAAGAAACGATACAATTGATCAAGATGCACAATGAGAGTCGTATACATACGATTTTACATTTCTCAACAAATATAATTTCTTTCCTTATTCTAAGTGTTTATTCTATTCTAGGTAATGAAGACCTTATTTTTATTAACTCTTGTCTTCAAGAATTTATATATAATTTAAGCGACACAATAAAAGCTTTTTCTATTCTTTTATTAACTGATTTATGCATAGGATTCCATTCGCCCCATGGTTGGGAACTAATGATTGGCTCTATCTACAAAGATTTTGGATTTGATCATAATGATGACATTATATCCGGTCTTGTTTCTACTTTTCCAGTCATTTTAGATACAATTTTTAAATATTTTATTTTTCGTTATTTAAATCGCGTATCTCCGTCACTTGTAGTGATTTATCATTCAATGAATGATTGAAAAATGATCGAACGGTCCAATTATAATGTTTGTTACTTTGTACATAAGTAAAAGAGCCCAAAATATACTTATTCTTTCTAGCCAACCCGGGGGAGTCCTTCAATATTCCACCCAAATTATTTCAGTATCTAGCAGAATCGTAGATAAGGAACTATACTGGTGACTTAGCAAATTTTATTGTAGAAATTTTTGGGATCAATGATTGGACCATGCAAACTAGAAATACTTTTTCTTGGATAAAGGAAGAGATTATTCGATTCATTTCCGTATCGCTCATCATATATATAATAACTCGGGCACCCATTTCAAAAGCGTATCCCATTTTTGCACAGCAGAGTTATGAAAATCCACGAGAAGCGACTGGCCGTATTGTATGTGCCAATTGCCATTTGGCGAACAAACCCGTGGATATCGAGGTTCCACAAGCGGTACTGCCTGATACTGTATTTGAAGCAGTTGTTCGAATTCCTTATGATCTGCAACTGAAACAAGTTCTTGCTAATGGTAAAAAAGGGGCTTTGAATGTAGGGGCAGTTCTTATTTTACCTGAGGGTTTTGAATTAGCCCCGCCCGATCGTATTTCGCCCGAGATTAAAGAAAAGATGGGAAATCTGTCTTTTC